TCCAAAAATCTGGTATAAAAAAATATATAAACAAAAGCAAAAAAAGCCTTTCACACTTTTTTTTTATTATATATATGAACTGCCAACAAAAAATTTCTTCTTTTTATTTTTAAGAACTTGATGTTGATAAATCCGCAGATCTAGAAATTCATTTCGGACAATTGAACCTTCTCAAACTGTTTCTTTTTAAGAACTAAAAAGATTTGTGCCAAAATAACAGATACCAAGAAGAACAAAAGTCCTTGGACACGTAATGGGTCTTGAAGTACTATTTCCGCATCCCCCTGACCAAATCCACCCACATTAGGATTACTCGTTAATGGTTGATCAAGTTTGATGGATTCGCCTTCTGAAACAAGAAGTTCTGGTCCTGGAGGTATAATATCAATTACTTGGCGTCCCTCTGACGTATCTGTTATGGTTATTTCGTACCCTCCTTTTTCTTTTCGTATGATTTTGCTCACTATACCCGCTGCTGTAGCATTATAAACCGTATTGTTACTCTTGCTCCCGTCGGGATAAATCTGACCTCTTCCCCTGTTTCCGCCTACGTATATAGGATATTTTAAGAAGTAAACATCTTTCTTAGTGGCGGGGTTCGGAGAAAGAATAGGAAAGGTGATTTCACTATATTTCTGGCCAGGAACAGGGCCTACCACAAGAATATTTTTTTTAGTTGGGCGATAACGCTGAAAAGACAGATTACCCATTTTTTCTTTCATCTCTGGCGAAATACGGCCGGGAGGGGCTAATTCAAACCCATTGGGTAAAATAAGAACAGCCCCTACATTCAACGCTCCCTTTTTACCATTAGCAAGAACTTGTTTCAGTTGCATATCATAAGGAATTCGAACAACTGCTTCAAATACAGTATCAGGAAGTACCGCTTGTGGAACCTCAATATCCACAGGCTTATTAGCTAAATGACAATTGGCACATACAATACGTCCAGTTGCTTCGCGTGGATTTTCATAACCCTGCTGTGCAAAAATGGGATATGCATTTGAAATGTATGCCCGAGTTAGTATATATATCATGAGCGATACGGAAATGTAGCGAGTAACCTCTTCCTTTATCCAAGAAAAAGCCTTTCTAGTGTACATAATACAATCGTTGATCCCGAAAATTTCTACAATAAAATTGGGTGGGTTGCTAGTATAGTTCCCTATCCACGATGCTGCTATTTACTGAAAATTTTTTACTAAAATAAAGGAAGACCCCATTTTAGTAAAAATCCGAATCTCTTGGATGTATAGAAAAAATAAGTGTATAAAAAAGTAAGATTTTGAATGTTTTCCTTATGTACAAAATAACAAACATTCTAATTCTAATTGGATCGGTAGATCATTTTTCAGCGCTTCATTGAATGATAAATCATTACAAGTGACGGAGATACATTATTTAAATAACGAAAGATCCAATATTTTAAAATTGTATCGATAATGACTGGAAAAATGGAAGCAAGAACACATATAATTTGATCGTTATGAGCAAATCCAAAATCTTTGTAGACAGCGTCAATCATTAGTTTCCAACCGTGAGTTGAATGGAATCCTAGAAATAACTCGGTTAAGAAAAGAAGAGAAAAAGCTTTTATTGTATCGCTTAAGTTATATAGGAATTCCTGAACCCAAGAATTAAGAATAATAAGTTCTTCATTACCTAGAATAGAATAAGCACTTAGAATAACAAAACAAATTATATTTGTCGAGAAATGAAAAATCGTATGGATACGATCCTCATTGTTTATCTTGATCAATTGGATCGTTTCTTTGTGGATTCCGATACGAAACTTTTGTGGATGCGTTTCCGGACATTCCTTTATCATTTCCTCCAATAGGAGGAGTTCCTCTAATTCGAGAAATTTTTCTAGAATATTCTTTTCCTGAATATCATTTAAAAAAGTTTCGAATTTACTAGTATTCAACCAATTAATAACCCAAGATTCCATAATTTTATTAAATGAAAAAGAGATCCCCCAGGTCAAAAAAATTAGAAATGTAAGATATAGAAGTGGAATGAGTGCTTTTTTTTTTTTCATTTTTTCGTCTGTGAATTTTTAATGAACCTGCCTCATTCGTCGACTTTATACAATCTAATATTTCTATCAAGCATAAGTTTTATTACAAGCTTCTAGCTTGTGAATCTATTCCCTGTTTTTTTATTTGTGAGTCAGCGGTTATTCCTTGAATTTAGAAAGAATACAGAAATAGGCTAAGAATAAGAAAGAGTACATGAATGAAGAAAAAAAATATTATTTCCAGATATCTCAATTGCTCAAATTCGAAGCAATTCCCTCTTTTCAATGAATTTTCAATGAATGCCCGAAAGAGCCACTTCAAATTGTGATTTCGAGATAAAAGAATCCCTTTCTATTAAAATATTCAATATTTCGAAAAAAAAATGGCCGACTGCCCATAATACATAGGAATAATTGAGATAAATTTATGAAGAAAATTTCTGAAGAATAGGATATTGTAATGATAAAAAATGAGTGTAAAAAGAAAAATAAGACAGAAAAGTTATCATTCTAAGGGGTCCAATCCTTTGCTTATTAATGCGCACAAAAAAAGGTAAAAAGAAACGTCGATTGACAAAAGAAAGGAGAGATTTTTTACAAGATATGATCTATCCGTGTCTAAGGTATCAATTTTAATAAAATAAAAATTTTTTATTCTATATCTTAAATCTTAATCTTATTCCGAAATGCTTTGTTTTGATCTATGAGATGAGTCTATATTATTTCGATTTGTTACTTGTTTTGTTACTGAATTTACATGCGCATAAAAAAATTTTCGGACAAAAAAAGTTTCATTTTTGAATTGTTCTGTATATATAATAGACATCCTCTTTGGTTCATCAGTATTGTGAAGGAATTTCAATTAAGTTATGTTATATAAAAAAAAAGGAAAGGACTCTCGGAATTTTTTCCCTCCTGCTAAGAAAATGTTCAACCTTCAGGCCATTTCAAAATCCTTCAATTGGTACACGCAAGAAATAGGCTAATTTGGCTGCTTTTTGCTCAATTTCTCGTGGAGTTAAATTCTCATCAGTACGAGTCAAAGGAATGGCCCCCTGGCCTCTGATTTCCATATAAAGGGCATGCCGAGCATAAATACCCTCTTTAACTTCTATTCTGATAGACTGAATATCTTTCATAAGGAATCGTACTAAGATGCGACGATTTTTTCCAGGAAATCCCCAACGAAAAATACACACTATTCTTTCTTTTATATCAAAAAGATCATAACCACTACCCACATTCCACAAAATTGTGCACCACAAATAAGAGCTAAAAAAGAGACCGGCGATCCCATAGAAAGACATCACAAGCCCTTGTGGAAAAAAAATTATTTGCTGAGACAGAAATAAAGATATCAAATTTATGCCAAGATAACTGGAAATTCCAACCAATAAAAACCCCAATGAACCTAAAAAAAGTATAAAGGCCCAGCATAAATTACTTGTTTTTCGAGACCCCGCTATAAGTTCTATCCATATGCGTTTTGATCGCCAACTCATACTAGATCCAGTTGAATTTTATTGGAAGTAGGAGACTAGCCCAAAGTAATTTCACGTTACTTTTTTTTGCTTCTGATTTTTGCTTCCGAAGTAACTTTCATCAACTCGAATTATTCGGATGTGGATTTTTAGGAGGAATTCGTTAGGTCTAAAAAAAAAAGAGCCCTTTCATATAATTCGCTATACATATATATATATGTATTGGTTTTGGTTTATTTCAGGCATCCGATCCAATTTGAAAATAGCTCATTTACCCATATATCATATTTACGCCTGCATAAGAACCCTTTCATTTATCTTTGAAGGAAGTCGCATGGTATACCATATTATAGATTATGGTATACCATATCGGATCTAAAAAATATTGTTTTTTTGAACATGAAGAGATAAAGAAGCCATTGCAATTGCCGGAAATACTAAGCCCACTAAAGGCACAAAAATGGAGGGTAAGTTATTGAGAATTGTCATAGAATGGGCACCTCGATTTTCTATTTGTACCTGTTATTTATTGTTATATTAATCTTTTTATCTGTTATTGTTATCTTATATATAGTCACTTAGATATCTTATAATCATTAAGATAATTATATAATTATACTTAGTTGATCTAAGTGACTATATATAATTTAGTAATCATGTATATTAATCTTTTTATCTGTTGGAGTATTGATAAAAAAAATTATATACATGATTCTTTCTAGAATTTCATCTTATGTCACCAAAACAAAAAAGACCCGCAGTTTGACTTTCATTCCGATAAAAAAATACTTGATTTATTATTATTTCTGATTCAAAGGAAAAAACCCGTGGAACTGAAATAACTCGGTTATCACGTGTTTTAAAAAATTCCGCGGTATGATTGGATCGAATATGCCTTTCTCAAATAAAGGTTCGGCCTCTTGTGAACCTTCCGGTACTGTTATATTCAATGTTTGCTCAATCACCCTTTTACCTGCAAATGCAATGTAGGCGTCGGGTTCCGCAATAATGATATCCCCCAAGCTACCAAAACTAGCTGTCACTCCACCAGTCGTCGGAGATGCAAGGATTGATATATAAAATAACTTTTTATTTACTTGATAATCATATAAAGCACAAGATATTTTAGCCATTTGTATCAAGCTCACACTTCCTTCTTGCATGCGTGCTCCTCCGGAAGCACACACTATAATAAGAGGCAGGAATTGATTAGTAGCAGACTCGATCAAACGAGTGATTTTTTCGCCTACTACAGCTCCCATACTGCCTCCAATAAACCGAAAATCCATAACCCCAATTGCTACGGGAATGCCATTTAGTTCGCCTGTGCCTGTTTGAATAGCCTCGGTTAATCCTGTCTCTTTTTGATAAAAAGCAAGGCGGTCTTTATACGGCTCTTCCTCAAAAACAATCTCTTCCTCTTCCTCAAATTCCCCAAAAAGATCTTCCTCTTCCATGGGATCCCCCAGTTCTTCCTGTTTATCCCCTTCTTTATACGGCTCTTCCTCTTCCATGGGATCCCCCAGTTCTTCCTGTTTATCCCCTTCTTTATACGGCTCTTCCTCTTCTATATACGGCTCTTCCTCTTCTATGGGATCCCCCAGTTCTTCCTGTTTATCCCCTTCTTTATACGGCTCTTCCTCAAAAACAATCTCTTCCTCAAATTCCCCAAAAAGATCTTCCTCTTCCATGGGATCCCCCAGTTCTTCCTGTTTATCCCCTTCTTTATTTTCATCTGTTGTAGCCCCAATATCTGTTGTAGCCCCAATATCTGTTGGGGCCCCAGTATCTGTATCTGTATAGAATTCACCATAAGGAAAGTCCTCAAGAACAAGAAAAAGGCGCTCCTCGCCTTGTCTTAAGTCTCCTTTTACTGCTTTGTTATAAGTTTTATTAGCGGTATGACTTTTATTTCTATAAAATTTTTCATTATTGGAAGGATTTGCGTCCTTCCGTATTCTCTTAATAGATATAATAGATATGTTATAGTCACGAGTGTAAAAAAGATCATCATCATTATTGCTGTCAATAGTGACATGATGAACATGAGAATTATACCGTTTTGAAACCCTTCAACAATTACGACGAGAAGTATACAAAGAAAGTGGAAAAGCCTATATCCTATCTCCTCTATTATTATAAGCAGGTAAATTATCCAGTTAATTAGTGTCACAAATGTTCTGATGAGTCCCTCCAAATTCTCGAAAAAAGGTGTCAAATTTAGATGTATAAACTGGCGATTCTTCCCCCAAATACGTAATATCAAAACATCGGTCTCTCCCTCGATCCTTTGCAGATCCAGGCTCACCAAATCGAAGTCGAAAACCGCAATTCGGAAAAGTATCCACCATTCTGAATCGTATATAAGATTCGCAAGTTCGTTTAGTTGCATTTGTATTGTAAATAAAAGTCCGGCTATAATGAGTAAAAAGAACAGCGGGCTTCCAAAATATAGTCTTTTGAGAGAAATAGATAGTATTGCGATGGTAACAAGGAAGATCCTTACGAAAATTCCTGCAAGAAGAAAAAATAGCCGTACTGGATTTAACGGCAACCCCAAAATGCGGTTCGACCTTTCCTTTTGAACCGTCAAATTCAGTATCTCGAAACTCATGAAATGAACAGTTAATATGTGTTCCCTCTGTGAGTAAATCATAATAAGGCGACATCCTTTTTTCATAAGGCGACATACTTTTTTCAAGAAGTCTATCTTCGCCGCGATTAGATTGTATATATATACCATAATCGGGACCCAGTTTCCGTTTCCGAAGAAAAAGAAGATAACAATGTAAATCCGAATTCGTATACGTCTTATTCTTACTAAAATATCGTTCGACCAGATTCTTATTCGGTCTATATACTTTTGTATGTCACGTCGAAATTTCATTTGTACTCCTGTTTTGTTTTTTAGAAGATATTTTCGGATGCCCTAGTTTAGCTTCCGAATTCAACGAATATTCAATATTAAATATTAATATGTCTGACTGAAATTAAAATAATAATAAAAAAAAAAAAAAAATAATGTAAACTCGAATTCCGCTAATACGTCTTATTTGTCTTACTAAAATACCGTAACCCCGGATTCGTGTCCGGGGTATGCAGCTCCGTATAAAATAAAGGAACCCTTCCTAATTTGAAAAACCAATCTCTTTATAAAAATTTGAAAAACTACATCTCTTCATCAGACTCTGAATCCGCCTCTGAATCCGCCTCTGAATCCGTTTCAGATGAAAGATAACTATAACTATTCGTATAAAAGTTTTGATTTTGCTTGTTAACAAAAGATTGCTGAATCATCCCGGAAAAGATATTATCAATTTTTTGACTGGTCTTGTTTTGTGTGAAGAAGTAGATTAAGTCATGTAGGCCCTGTTTTTTTATGTGAAGTTCTCGTTCAAGTTGTTGAGCGGCTTCTCTTGTAAGAAGATCCACTTCTTTTTCTTTTTCACTTTCGAGTACCCTATCAATTTTATCAAATACCCCCTTTTCCAGAACTTTTTTCTTATACCTGAATTTTTTCAAAGCTGAAGAGGCAGAAAAAGGCTTCAGATTAATGTCGAAATTAGAAAATTGTTCAAACAATTGATCCCAAAGTACCCTTCTTACGCGGTCAAGAGATGTCAGTATTTCAACCTTCATCTTTTTAATAAACCTTGTTGGAATTTCACTCTCTAGGCAGCTTATGTAGTGGAAAAGCAGTTTCCTAATAATCTTGGTGGACTGGGAGGTCATTTCTTGTTCAATTAGTTGATTAATAAAAAATGAGTGGATCGACGTGACCTCTTCGTAGTCGTAGTCGGACTCGGTAGGGCTTAATTCTGACAGAAATGTCTTGCATAGCCGTAATGTCATTTCTTCATATGCTACTTCATTTATGTTTAAATAATCTTTAATAAATAATAAAGCCATCTTAAATTCACCTAACTGTGGAAAAAAATTTTCAAAATAATTCGTTTGTGATTTAACGAATTCGGGATCAAAAGGATCCTCATCGAGGTA